AGGAAGAAGCCGAGCTACAAGAAAAATTCCCGCCGCTACCATCGTAGCAGCATGGATGAGAGCCGAAATAGGAGTGGGTCCTTCCATAGCATCGGGTAACCATATATGAAGGGGAAATTGTGCCGATTTAGCAATTGCACCGGAAAATAAAAGGAAGGCACACAAGGTAACAAATAAAGAATTAATTTGATTATTACAAATCAAGTTATTAAATATTTCGAACAAATCTCGAAAGTCGAAACTACCCGTTATCCAATAAAAACCTAAAATTCCTAATAATAATCCAAAATCTCCTACACGATTAGTTACAAATGCTTTTTGACAGGCATTCGCTGCAATAGGTCGTGTAAACCAAAAACCAATTAATAGGTAAGAACACATTCCAACCAATTCCCAAAAAATATAAATTTGTATCAAATTAGAACTAGTAACTAATCCTAACATTGAAGTATTGAAAAAGGTCATATAAGCAAAAAATCTCAAATAACCTTGATCATGAGACATATAATTGTCACTATAAATAAGAACCAGAATTCCAACAGTAGTAATTAATATTAATAAAATAGAAGTAAGTGGGTCGATCAAATATCCGAATTCTAAAGAAAAATCGTTATTGATAGCCCAAGACCAGACATATTGAAAAATAGAACTACTATTTACTTGCTGAATAGACAGATGGGTCGAAAAAAGCATAACTATACTTAAGAAGAAAATACTCGGAAAAGCCCATATACGGCGAAGTTTTTTTGTTGCCGTCGGAAAAAGCAAGAGTCCCATTCCTATTAACACGGGAACCGTAAGCGTAATTAAAGGTAAAATCCATGAATATTGATATGTATGTTCCATAAAAAATTGAAATTCTTGTTATTTTGAATTAATTGTTTCTTGTTTCTGATTCATCTGCTCTTATCTCTTTTTAATTTTAATTAAAGGGTCAAAAAAATCTAATAAAAAAAATAAAGCTATAAAAAGAGAAGCCAAATAGAATTTTTTTCTTAATCTTATTTTTTATGAAAATTTCCCCAATACTTCACATATTTAAATTCTAATTGGTCAAATAATCAAATAATATGGATAGTTGTGATATACTTGTGAAAAAAACTTATTCTAAATAAAATTCGAAATTGAACTATATATTGTAGATTAAAAAATTATATACATAGAAAAAAATAAAATTTTATGGCAAAAGTCAAAGTCTATTTTATTTTGATAAGAATGATAAAAAAGATAGTTTTTTCCAGATCCTTATTGAATGAAGAATTTTTATTCAAAATCATTAACTAGTGCTTTTTGGAACTACTTTATTACCTCGATTCGAGAGTACTAAGGTACTTGAAAATTTACCGCATAATTACTAAAGATTTTTTTACATAAGGTTTATTTTCTTAAATTTTTTGATATAAATTATTACATGTAATAATTTATATTACAAAAATAAATAAATAAAGATAAATATAAGCAGAAAATCTTGTGATGTTTTATAATTTAGAAATTAAGTAGTAAAGAATACTTTTTTAAAAAGATTTTTTAACAATAGATGTCTTTCACATCCAATTATAAAAAAATTAACTTTTTTTTGAATGGCAGTTCCAAAGAAACGTACTTCTATATCAAAAAAGCGTATTCGAAAACAGATTTGGAAAAGAAAAGGATATTGGGTAGCGTTGAAAGCTTTTTCGTTAGCCAAATCAGTTTCTACTGGAAATTCAAAAGGCTTTTTGTACGACAAATAAACAAAAAGGAAACGTTGGAATAATATAACTCGACTTGGCATTAGAAACGGTCTAATTTCATTTTGAATTTCATTTAGAGTTTTTTTTTTCTAATTTAGAACGGACTCCATTTATTAGTTATATATACTATGTTATTTTTCATATTTTAGATTCTCAATTTAGAGCATAAATTAGAAATTTTATCAAAAAAAGATTTCCATTCTTTAATATTTTGAACTAATTACTAATCAATATTAAATTGAACCTTTTTTTCATTTTCTCATATCTCTAGCCTCTAAAATTTTTTGTCTACTGAATTCGAAGTACTTTGTGTTTTCAAAAAAAGAATAAAGATAAGAAACAAAGTTCTATTGTTCTTTGTAGGATATTTTATAATTTATACGATGGGGAAAAAGATCCCCATCAACTTTCTTGTCACAACCACAATATTACAATCACAATATTACAATAAAAAAAAAAGTTTTGTCTTTTTTTTTTTTTTTTATTTATAGTATTTGAAACATAAAAGAACACAAAAGAAATCGTTTCTTAAAAGAACTTTTTAATAAAAATGTGTTAATTCTAAATGAATTTTTTCTATTCTATTCCTATGCCATGGCTAGAAGAGGGATCAAAGTATATATTAAATTAAAAATTAGACAAGTTAGACAAGATTTTTTTAAAGTATAAGGCAAAATGGGAAACATTTTTGTTAGATAATATGTCCAAATCAACACTTAATTGAATTGTTAAATCTTAACACAAATTCGCTATACCCTGAAGAAAATACTAACAATTAAAACAAGAAAGCATTTCCAGAAATCCCTTGAATGGAATGTTCAAATTGTAACAAAAAAAATAGAATTTTTTTTGGAGGGGTCTTTCCAGGGATTTTTCTAATTATCCGAGGAACATTTAAATTTAGACCTTCCCTAATTGAACTGATTAAACGAATTTTTATTCATTAATTTGAACCATTCTTAACAAATATTGCATTGAATTAATTCCTTTTAAGCTCGACGATTGAATAAAAACGAGTTATTATGATTTTGAACAAGCCGCTATGGTGAAATCGGTAGACACGCTGCTCTTAGGAAGCAGTGCTAGAGCATCTCGGTTCGAGTCCGAGTAGCGGCATAACATCTTTTCGTTTTCAAAAGTATGCAAAAAGTCTTATAATTAATTCAATTTCTGATTTTTATTCTGTATAATCGAAGAACCTTTTTCCATTTTTACATATGATATTTTTGACTTTAGAACATATATTAACTCATATATCTTTTTCAGTCGTTTCTGTTGTAATTCTAATTCATTTGATAACTTTATTAGTTAACGAATTCTTAGGACCATATGATTCGTCAGAAAAAGGTATGTTAACTACCTTTTTCTGTATAACAGGGTTATTAGTTACTCGTTGGACTTATTCGGGACATTTACCGTTAAGCGATTTATATGAATCATTAATTTTTCTTTCATGGGGTTTCTCTATTATTCATATGATTCCGTATTTTAAAAAGTATAAAAATTATTTAAACGCAATAACCGCACCAAGTGTTTTTTTTACCCAAGGTTTTGTTACTTCGGGTCTTTTAACTGACCTTCATCAATCTGAAATATTAGTACCTGCCCTCCAATCTCAGTGGTTAATGATGCACGTAAGTATGATGCTATTGGGCTATGCAACTCTTTTATGTGGATCATTACTATCAATAGCACTTCTAGTAATTACATTTCGAAAGGTCATAAGAATTGTTGATAAGAGGAATAATTTAATAAATTATTCCTTTTCCTTTGATGAGATCCAAGACATGAGGGAAAGAAGCAATATTTTAAGAAAGACTTATTTTATTTCTTCTAGAAACTATTACAGATTTCAATTGATTCAACAATTAGATCATTGGAGTTATCGTATTATTAGTATAGGTTTTGTTTTTTTAACAATAGGTATTCTTTCGGGAGCTGTCTGGGCTAATGAAGCATGGGGATCATATTGGAATTGGGACCCAAAAGAGACTTGGGCATTTATTACGTGGATCGTATTCGCGATTTATTTGCATATTCGAACAAATAAATTCATGGAAAGTTTAAATTCCGCAATTGTTGCCTCTATCGGCTTTCTTATAATTTGGATATGCTATTTTGGGGTTAATTTATTAGGAATAGGACTCCACAGTTATGGTTCATTTACATTAACATCTAATTGAATTGAAAAGAAAGAAGTTTGCCAAATATAACGATAGGGTAGCATATACATATATAAGATATAAGAAAAAACCTTTGAGAACTTTTTGAATCAAATAATCGAGTGATTCAAAAAGTTCTCATAAAAGCCAAACATATCCGCTTAGAATTCTTTTTTTGAGTTTTTTGAGTGTAGGTTGATTTTGAAAAATTCAAAATACTATAATTTCCTTTTCATTTTTTTTTTAAACTACCTATAAAAATAATTAGATAGAATCGCTTCGACCTTGTCAACTGATAATGAGAAAACGAAATCCGGATAAATGCCAATAGCTATTACAGGCAAAAGCATAGAGATCGAAACAAATAACTCCCGTGGTCCAGAATCAAAAAAAGAAAAGTTTGGGACATTAAACAGCTTATATCCATAGAACATCTGTCGTAACATAGATAATAAATAAATAGGAGTTAATATCATTCCAACGGCCATTATAACAATAACTAGTATTTTTGGTATTAAAAGATATTTTTGTCCGGTAATTATTCCAAAAAATACTACCAGTTCCGCAAAAAAACCACTCATACCCGGTAATGCAAGAGATGCTAGTGATAAGATACTGAACATTGTAAAAATTTTTGGCAGCGAGGTGGCCATTCCACCCATTTCTTCAAGATAAACAAGACGTATTCTATCATAACTCGTTCCTGCTAAGAAAAAAAGTGTAGCGCCAATAAATCCATGGGATATTATTTGTACAATGGCCCCATTCAGTCCCAGATCACTTATAGAACAAATTCCTATAAGTATAAACCCCATATGAGATACTGAGGAATACGCTATTCTTTTTTTTAAATTTTGTTGACCAAAAGAAATTGAAGCTGCGTAGATTATTTGGATTGCACCTACTATTATCAACCAGGAAGAAAATAAAGAATGAGCGTGGGGTAATAATTCCATGTTGATTCGAATCAATCCATAGGCTCCCATTTTTAATAGGATTCCGGCTAGAAGCATACAAGTACTGTAATGTGCTTCTCCATGGGTGTCTGGTAACCATGTATGTAAAGGTATAATCGGTAATTTGACAGCAAAAGCAATAAAAAATCCAATATAGAATAGTATCTCTAAGGCCAAAGGATATGATTGATTAACCAATGTTTCCAAATTGAATGTGGGTTCATTAGAACCATATAAAGCGATACCTAAAGCTCCCATTAATAAAAAAACAGAACTTCCTGCAGTATACAAAATAAATTTTGTAGCTGAATAGAGACGTTTCTTGCCCCCCCACATGGATAGAAGTAGATAAACAGGAATTAATTCTAACTCCCACATGATGAAAAAAAGTAAAAGATCTTGAGAAGAAAATAATCCTATTTGTCCACTATACATTGCTAACATTAGAAAATAGAATAATCTGGAATCCCGAGTGACTGGCCGAGCCGCTAAAGTAGCTAAAGTGGTGATAAACCCTGTTAATAAAACGGGTCCTATAGAAAGCCCATCTATTCCTAATCTCCAGTAAAAATCAAAAAAAGGAATCCATTTATAACCTTCTGTTAATTGGATTAATGGATCGTCCAATTGGAAATAATAAGAAAATACGTAAGTCATTAAAAGGAGTTCTAAGATACATATACAGATGCTATACCATCTAATGATTTTATTTCCTCTCTGAGGAAAAAAGAAAATGAAAGAACCCGCGAATATCGGTAAAACTACAAATAGTGTTAACCAAGGAAAAGAATTCGTGGTAAAGACAAGATACACTTGGACCAGAAAAACCCGTGCTCGAAAAGATTTTTTCTTTTCGAGCACGGGTTTTTATCAGTAAACAAAAAATAAAATGTATTCAAGTGGGTTTCTCTAGAAAGTGTCAATAACCTAGACCCATGCTTCGAGTTGTTTCATGCCATAAATAAACTCGAACGCTCAAAAAATCCGTTGGACAAGCGGATTCACATCTCTTACAACCGACACAGTCCTCTGTTCTTGGAGCAGAGGCTATTTGTTTAGCTTTACATCCGTCCCAGGGTATCATTTCTAATACATCTGTTGGGCAGGCTCGGACACATTGAGTACACCCTATACATGTATCATAAATCTTTACTGAATGTGACATTGGATTCTAATTTTTTTGAACGTCATAAAATTTCGATCTAGTATATTTCTAAATAAATCATATATTTCAATTTAAACACCAGACGAATCAATGATTTGCCAGAATTCAATAGAAAAATTCTGGATTACTTAGGAGAAAAAGCCAAAATACTTTAATTTCTTACGTTTTCGAAAACATGATAGATATGTTATGTATCATATTGATACATGCCAATTTCGAATTGATAAATAATCTATTTTATATGATTAATACTATTTATTCAACAAATTCGATTGATTTATACGAGTTGATTTTCTATTACGATAAATTGACGAAACAATAGCTGGTCCAATAGCTGCTTCAGCGGCTGCGATAGCTATAACAAAAATTGAGAAAATATTTCCTTTTAATTGACGACTATCAAAAAAATCGGAAAATGTTACAAAATTGATATTAACCGCATTCAGTATAAGTTCAAGACACATAAGGGCTCTAACCATATTTCGACTCGAAATTAAACCATAGATACCGATAGAAAATAAATAAGCACTCAACACAAGCACATGTTCGAGCATCATCGAACAACTCCTTATCAATTTTGATTTATTTCAATATGAACAACAATTCAACATCAACCAATTAGATTAACTAGAAAAAGAATATCACAAGTACAGAACAAAAAAATATTGGTAATAAGGAATTTCTACATGAATAATATTCAAAAAGAATCGAAAGAAATGAATGGAAAAACACAGAAGAAAGTTTCTTTTTTGTTTTTGCCAATTTTTTTACTGACGAGCCACAGTAATCGCACCTATCAAAGCAACTAAAAGAATTATTGAAATGAATTCAAATGGAAGAAAAAAGTCTGTTGATAAATGAATTCCAATTTGTTGACCATTACTTATCAAATCTTGTTCTATAATCTGATTTCCTCTTGTAGTCCAAATAATCCCGTACCATGATGTATCTGAAATAATAGTAATTAGTAAAACTAAAATACTTGTACAAACTAAGGAAGTAACCTTGTCGCCAAGAGTCCAAAGATTAAAACCTTTGTAATATTCTGAACCATTCATGAACATCACAGCAAATAGAATTAAAACATTTATAGCTCCGACATAAATAAGGAGCTGTGCAGCAGCTACAAAATGCGAATTTGATAAAATATAGAATAAAGATATACAAACAAGAACAAATCCCAATGAAAAGGCAGAAAATATTGGGTTGGTAAAAAATACTACTCCTAAACCCCCTAATATAAGACCGAATCCCAGAAAAACTAAAAGAAAATCATGTATTGGTCCAGGCAAATCCATTGTAGGTAAAATAAAAGATAAAAAAATCGACTTTTTTCATGAACTTCTTGATCCGACCAGGAAGAATTTTTTATAATGGGCTCCTATTTGTTCCTATTTAATCAATCTTCAATCAAAAGGCATTTTACAATTTTTTTTGAGATGAGTTCCAAATTGTTCGAATTGTATAATCGTCAATTATTGACAGTGGTAAACGACCTAAAGCAATTTGATTATAATTCAATTCGTGACGATCATAAGTGGAAAGCTCATATTCTTCAGTCATTGATAAACAATTTGTTGGACAATACTCAACACAGTTGCCACAAAATATACAGATTCCGAAATCAATACTGTAATTACGCAAGCGTTTCTTTCGTATGTCAGTTTCCAATTTCCAATCTACAACAGGTAGATTTATAGGACATACACGAACACAGACTTCACAAGCAATGCATTTATCAAATTCAAAATGGATTCGACCCCGGAAACGCTCCGGTGTGATTAATTTCTCATAGGGATATTGAATAGTTACGGGTAAACGATTTGTGTGAGATAAGGTAATCATAAAACCTTGTCCAATGTATCTTGCAGCTCGTATCGTTTGTTGACCATAATTCATGAATCCGGTTACCATAGGAAACATATCGAAATATCTATAAAAAACTTGATGTTTTTTTTTTTCTCTTGTTTGATACAATTCGTGAATATCAAAAAGGTTTTATTTATAGTGAAAGGAGTTGGGAAGAGGTTGTTAATAATAGATTACCAAGAGAAATAGGTAAAAGAAATTTCCATCCAAGATTTAATAGTTGGTCCATTCTTAGTCTAGGTAAAGTCCATCTTGTTGCGATAGAAATGAACAAAAACAAATAAGTTTTAATCAATGTAATGAAGATACCAATTGTTGTTCCAAAGACTCCATTTACTTTATTTATTTCAAAAAGGTTAGGAATAAATAGGTATGGAATAGATATATTCCAACCGCCTAAGTAAAGAACGGTTACAAATAATGAAGAAACTAATAAGTTTAGATAGGAAGCAACATAAAATAAACCAAATTTGATACCCGAATATTCGGTTTGATAACCTGCTACTAATTCTTCTTCAGCTTCTGGTAAATCAAAGGGTAATCTCTCACATTCTGCTAGAGAAGAAATTAAAAAAATTATAAATCCTATAGGTTGACGCCACAAATTCCAGCCCCAAACACCATATTTTGATTGTGCTTCAATTATATCAACTGTACTTAAACTGTTAGATAATTATAGTCGGTGATAACATCACTGTTCCCAGCGCTATTCCAGAACCGTACATGAGATTTTCACCTCATACGGCTCCTCGAAGGCCTTAAAAAAATCTAAGGACTGGTTCATATTTTTTATCCTAATATATTTGGAAGATATATAGAATACAAATCTATTAGACATTCCCAAATTCGACCAATGAAATTCTGTCTGTTATAATACTAAAAAAAGTACTTCTGAATTAATCTTATCCTTTAAGAATTAAGAATTTCGGATTTTTTCTTGAGGAATAACTAAAACTCTTCAATAAAAGACTCTTTAGTATAAAAAGTTTTTTGACTTTACATATCCATAGAGATTTCAATCTTCAATTTATCGTTTTTCGATTACCAAAAAAAATTAGATATTCCATTAGTTGATCAATTATGCCATAAATTATATCTCTATTAATATGGATATAGGAAATAAAGAAAAAGGGATCTCTTTTTTCTTTATTGTAATTAGATTCTTTTGTTATTCCTATTCTTTTTTACTGAAAAAAAAAAAAAAAAAGGATGGAAAAGAAAATAATAAAGGATTATTTCGTTTTTGGTAGTTATGTCTTTAATGGGTGGAGGGACCCTACTCTGGATCGGAATCGTGGGGAGTACTGCCAGGGCATTTCTACTAATTTAAAGCCCCAATTAATATTCTTTTTTATTCTTTATTATTTTATTATATTATACTACTCTTTTAAATAATTTAAAAAATCTCTATTACAAATCCTTTATGTATCTTGGTGTTCCTAACCAGCCACCTATTTATTCGCAATCGGCAATCGCCTGTTACTACTACATACAAAGATTTTTCTTTCGAGCCCGCTTCAAGTCAGGATGAAAAATCAACCAATCTTGGGGCAAATCTTTTTCGTTTTTGTATATTTTTTTTTGCTTTACTCTTGTACATAGGAAATGAGTCTCTATTTTTTTTTACTGCAGATTTCGAAGCAGTTTTCTTTCACTCATATAACTATCCAATTTAGTTCATCAACTCAAATGATGAAAAAAAAAATGAAGATACCTATTCAATTCATTTCACCTTTTTCTTAAAATCTTAAAAAAAAAGAAATAGGGAAAGATTTTTGTTTCGACGAATCGCACGTAGACATATGGATAATACACAGAGAGTTAATGGTATTTCATAACTAATTGATTGAGCAGCGGCTCGTAGACCACCTAAAAAGGAATATTTATTATTTGATCCATATCCTGACATAAGAAGCCCAATCGGAGCAATACTTGAAATAGCAATCCATAAAAAAACACCGATATTTAGATCAGCTAAAACAAGGCGATAGCCAAAAGGAATAACAGAATAGCTTAATAGGGTTGATATTACTGCGATAGATGGTCCGATACTAAATAAACGAGTATCCCCCCTAGATGGAAAAAGATTCTCTTTGAAAAGTAGTTTTGTCCCATCTGCTAGGGCTTGGAGAACTCCCAAAGGTCCAGCATGTTCAGGTCCAATACGTTGTTGTATCCCTGCGGATATTTTTCTTTCTAACCATACAATTACTAGTATGCCTATCGTGATTCCCAATACAAGAGTCAAAATAGGGACAAGTATCCATAGAATTCCATAGACTGTGTTTAAGGATTCCAATCTCAAAAAAGGATTGAAACCTTGTACTTTTGTTGTATCAATTATCATTTCAACGATCAACCTCTCCCATAATGATATCTATGCTACCTAGTATTGTCATAATATCAGCCAATTTCATTCTTTTAACTAATTGAGGAAGAATTTGCAAATTGATAAAACCTGGCGGACGTATTTTCCATCTCCAAGGAAAACCGCTTTGATCTCCTATCAGAAAAATTCCCAATTCCCCCTTTGGTGCTTCAACTCTTACATAAAGTTCTTGTTTTGGCAATTCAAAAGTAGGAGAAGTTTTTTTACTAATAAATCGATATTCAAAATCGTTCCATTCTGGATCCTTTTCTCTATCAAAGCAACGGGTTTCTAAATTCTCATAAGGCCCTCCCGGAATTCCTTCCAAAGCCTGTTGAATAATTTTTATGGATTCTGTCATTTCACCAATTCGGACTAAATAACGAGCTAATGAATCCCCTTCTTTTTGCCACTGGACGTCCCAATCAAATTCGTCGTAACACTCATAATGATCGACTTTACGAAGATCCCATTGTACTCCGGAAGCTCGTAGCATTGGTCCCGATAAACCCCAATTTATCGCTTCTTCTACACCAACAATACCTATTCCTTCAACTCGTTCTAAAAAAATAGGATTTCGCAAAATAAGTTTTTGATATTCAGCAACTCCTGTTAAAAAATAATCGCAGAAATCCAAACATTTATCTATCCAACCATAAGGTAGATCAGCAGCTACTCCTCCGATACGAAAAAAATTATGCATCATTCTCATACCCGTGGCAGCTTCGAATAAATCATATACTAACTCTCTTTCTCTAAAAATATAGAAGAAAGGGGTCTGTGCACCAATATCTGCCATAAAAGGGCCAAGCCATAACAGATGAGAAGCTATACGACTTAACTCTAACATAATGACTCTGATATAGCTGGCTCTTTTCGGTACTTGAATATTTCCTAACTGTTCGGGACCATTTACTGTTATTGCTTCTGTAAACATAGTAGCTAAATAATCCCAACGGGTTACATAAGGCAAATATTGTATAACTGTTCGGTTTTCCGCAATTTTTTCCATTCCTCGGTGTAAATAACCCAATATAGGTTCACAGTCAATAACATCCTCACCGTCCAGAGTAACGATCAGTCGAAGAACACCATGCATTGATGGGTGGTGGGGGCCCATATTGACTATCATAAAGTCTTTTCTTGTAGCTCGTACATTCATAGGGGTTTCCTCAATTCATTCTTCCAGGAATTACTGAAAACGAAAAGAAGCTAATCAAAATTCAAGATCTAATAAATCAAATAATTCAAAGACTTTTCAAATTAACGAGTTTTTGACTCCCGAATATCCAACTGTCTAATTAATTCTTTATAACGTATTCTATTTTTCTTTGCCAAATAAGACAACAGCCGTTGGCGTTTGCCTAAAATTTTTCGTAAACCTCTCTGAGATAAAAAGTCTTTTCTATGTAATTCCAAATGTGAAGTAAGTATTCGTATTTTATTAGTGAAACTTACTATTTGAAATTCAACCGATCCCGTATTTTCTTTTTTTTCTTCTTGTGAAATAACTGAGATGAATGAATTTTTTGCCATATAAAACGAAACCCTTCTCCTTTCTTATTTTAAACTCTTTTTTTGATCAATAATAATAATAAATAATACAAAACAAATTATAGGTTTTTTGTTTTGGGTATACAAAACAAATCTTTACTTGTTCACTGACTTCTTTAACTTTAACAATTTCTAATTTTGTCTTTTGTCAAATCGAATTTATCATTAATCAATTCAATTGTTTTTTTATTCGATTAAAGATAGAAAAAAGGGATGGTAGTTTTTTTTTCTAGATGTAATTGATACGTGATTGAATTTCATGTATCGGAATGGAATAGGAAAAGTAAAACAAGACAGGTATGCTTGTTTTCGTATACTAAATCATCTATGCTATGGAATAAATAAAAACTAAATAGAATATATATATGAAATCTATCTTTACCGAATTTTCAATCGTGGATATATATGTATCCTTACCATACTGAACCGACTAGCATTATTGGTATCAAACCAATAGCGATTCATACAAGCTAAATCTTCTAATCGATAATTAGGCCAAAGAAAAAACTTTAATTTAATTAGTTTTTTTCTATTAAAATGTGTGTTTTTATTCAAAAAATGATCACAATTTTTTATATTATTTCCATTTGAAATTTCTGTATTTATATGACTTTCATTTCTATTTTTTGAATTGAAAGAAATTAGAATTCTTAATTCTTTACGACGTTTCGGAGATAAAATGTTTTCAGGAACAAGTAAATCATAATCATTTTTGTTTCTATGTCCAATTATACATTGATAGCTTTCAATAGATTCACTAAAATTTGTTTTATCAAAATAGCCGTTTTCTCTGTATCTTTGATTAATTTGTTGTTTGCTCTTATGAACCAAAAAAATACCTATGCTTTGATACATAATAAATTGGCCATCATTTCTTACCGATAGACGAACTGGTTCGATAATGAAAATTCCCCTTTTCATTAATTCTATAAGAGTGAAACCCTTCTCAATCATTAGAATATCCAGACTCATTTCGCCTTTTTGAATAGAAGATATAAAAATTTCTCGTGAATTTATCAGTCTAAGCAGGAGACAATATACTTTGATATTGTTGATTATTTTTTTATTTAAAGAATCATCCCATTTTAATTGGAAACGTAAATACCTTTTTAGCAAGAAATCGAGTTCTGCTTCTGTATTACTTTTGTATTGTTTTTTCTTTCTACGTTTTTTCATGCCTAATCCTAATTTCGCATAATCTTCTTCAACTCCCCTTTCTTTATTTGCAAGAACTGATCCAAGATCTACTCGATTCTCGAATTCTTTTTCTTGGTAGTTTTGATTCTCTACTTCAATAGGTTTTTTTTCATTAGATAAAAAAAGATCACTATTTTTATTTCCATTGACTTTTTTCTTTTGAATAACATTTTCATTTCTATTCAAATTTAAAAGAAGTAATTGAGTTGGTATCACCCATGGTTTTATCTTATATACATTGTATAGTGTCACAAATTTTTCAAAAAACCAAAGTTCCAAATTAGATATGGGACGACTGAGTATTTCTTCATTTATTCCCATCCAATCAAAAACTTTTTTTTTTGAATTTGATGAGTGGATTTCTTGGCCTTGGTGAAGTGTAAGAAAAAAAAGATCTTTGTTATCCTTTTTATCAATTATTTGATATTTATTAGTTCGGGTCTTAGTGTTTTTTTTCTGTTTGGTTCTGTTCTCGATCCAGGACTGAATGTCGACCTTTTTTCTAAGACAAAAATGTATGATTCTCCAATCAAAAAACTTTCTATCTAAGTTTTTTTCCCTATCAATGATATCATCTTCTGTTAGATGATTATTGATAGAAAGACCTACCAACATATCAAAAAAAGGGTTTTTGCCCATGTTGTAATTATAAGAAACCGCGTGCTTATTATTTTTTTTTAATGGCGCTTTTTCTTCATAAATATACGACTCTTTCTTATCTCTACAAAAAATAGATTTATATGATAAAAGATTATATCTATAATTTTTTTTGAAATTCTTTTTTTGTCGTGCGTGTAATGCATCCGCTTTTAAAAAATAGGTTTTTTGGTAATGAATTAATAGGTCTTTTTTATTTTTATATTTATAGAAATTCAATTTGTTTAAATCTTGCTCTTGAATCGTGCGGTGTTGATTAATTCTATTTCGCCATTTTTGTGGCATTAACATAGACCAACGAATCGGAGATATATCGTATTTATATTGATAATGACCCTTTAACCAGTTTTTCCATGGATTCGTTCCAGAATTTCTAACACTTTTATCTTTTAATTCGTAATGAAATAACCCTTGGTTTCCAAAAAAATCTTTTATTTCATTTTTAAGAAAAAAAGGTGCGCCATGATATTGAAGTACAGATCTTAACTTATATAAGTGAATACCGCGAGTTTGTGATAATTTGTAAAATACATATGCTTGTGATAAGGAGGATACGTCACAAAAAATATTTGAATTTTTATTAAAAAGATTTATATTATTAAAATTAAGTGACTTTTTTATAATTGAAATAAAGTGAATTTGATTTGGGTTTGTTTTACCAACTCTTTTGTTACTTTCTTCATTATTGCAAATGTATTTGTTACAAAATTTTCTTTTTGATTCAAGAAAAAAGTGTGGATTCAACCTCGGAATATTAATGATACCTAACAAAAAATTTATGTATATTTTTTCAATCCAAATTTTGATAAAAAAATGTGATTTACGAATTAATCGAGCATTTCCCTTTTTTAATATTTGAGAAATTCTTTTTGATGATTTTAATTTTGTAATATTATAAGTATAAGTTATTTTGTTAGGACTAATATTTTTCTCGGAGGTTTGAATTTTTATTTCCCTTTCTTTTGTAATCTTTTGGATTTGATTTATGATTGTGTTTCTGCGAATCATTAGATCTTTCTTTTTGTTTTCTATCTGTGAATAATTTGTCCAATTCATAGATCGAAGTGGAGTGGACATTGTTTGAATTGTCACATTATTCCTTATAAAATTTTTTTCTTTTTTTGTTTCATTCAATTCATATACTTCTTTAAATCCAAATAATAGACTTAATTTTTTTTTGGATTTACAAAATTTATTTGTAATTTCTTTTAGAAATAGAATGTTTTTGATAAGCCAGTTGTTTCTTTTTTTTGATAAATTTGTTTTTTCTTTTAAAATTGTTATAACTAGAAAACTCTTCCGTTTTAATTTTCGAATTTTTTTGTCAAGTTTTTTAAAA